CATTCATTTCAAAACTTCCACGATCCCTTCCCGAACCAAACATGAATCTTTCGATTCATTTGGCTCTCACGCTCAATTACTTCAATTTCTTATGGGGAATTTCCATATATATATTCATATTCTATTTTTGAATGTAATGTAATGAGCCTATCCTCTTTTCTCTGTTCATATTCTAAAATAAAAATAGGATCACTAATCCAAGACTAGAACTATACGATTCAGAGGACTCTTCTGACCAAAGAAAAAACATGTAATTGTCAGCAAAGTTGTTTCATTATTTTCTTCAAATCCAAAAAAATCCTTCTTACTTTATACATAGGTCATCAAATTCAGCATTAGAAATACCCATTTTTTCCAATAACAGGTTCAAATCATTTTATCGACATGAGTGTTATATATCGAAAAAATTTCCAACTATCTGTATTAACATAGTGGTAGAAAGAGTACTATGCCGCGTTTGGACTTCAAATGGAGTAAGCTTTAACCATATTAATGATTCCACATTGTTGTGTTTTTGATAGAGAATCAAAGTAGATTTACCAACAAATTACGAAATGCTATGGTTCTTCCATATGATTTCTTAATTTATTCAGAAGTAATTCGCAGGATCATCCACCTTTCTTGCCGAGTTAGCACGAAAAAAGGTGCAGCCGGTTGAATCCGGCCTATTATTGAAATAAACAACTCGCACACACTCCCTTTCCAAAAAAGATCAATACACCAAGCACTACACTTAGATTTATTGGATTTGTTGCTAAAATATCGGTATTAAACCCGAAACTCCCGGCGAATGGCCAGTGGCCCAAGGAAGCGAAAGAATCAGTTACATTTTTCATAAGATCCCCCTTATAGATAGACTAAAAAATCGAACGGAGTTCCTTTTGTATCACTTCACCCTCTTTTTTTTATTGAAATTCTCACTAAGTCAACAAGAATGAGACTTATTAGAATTAAGTACTAAAGTACTAGGCCTCATGTCAATTGCGACATACCTCGTTTATTGCAAGATTTCAAAAAAAAAAAAGGATTCTAGTAAGAGAAAGGAAGCAAGCGAGTCGGTATGCTAATTTCTTATCCTCAAATCAGCTCTTCCCGTAGGCTATTGTCTCAACCAATAAGTAATTGTAGGAGTTAAATCTTGATATAATTCAAAAAAGCAAACGACAAGTCGAAGGCAATAAAATAAGAAAAGAAAGACTTATTTTTCCTATTTATTTCTAGGATTCAACAAATTAAACAAAAGGATTCGCAAATAAAAGCGCTAATGCTACAACCAATCCATAAATTGTTAAAGCTTCCATAAAAGCCAGACTAAGCAATAAAGTACCTCGTATTTTTCCCTCAGCCTCGGGCTGTCTCGCAATACCTTCTACAGCTTGGCCCGCGGCAGTACCTTGTCCCACTCCAGGCCCAATAGAAGCAAGCCCTACGGCCAATCCAGCAGCAATAACGGAAGCAGCAGAAATCAGTGGATTCATGATAAGTTCCTCGCACCAAAATAAAGAAATGGTTAATGATACAATCAACCGATGAATTATAACTTCATTATTCTATCGCTACGACTCATCAAGTTACAGTAACTACGAACTCTGAATTGAAGTAAAAATATTAATTATGGAATCTTCAGAACTACTTCAATATCTCTTTTTTAGTTTCTATCCCCCGCGAAGTCTTTGTGAATCCCTACGACTTTAGTTCTTCCATTTCTTTGTTCCGAACCATTCTTGGAAGTCCTCGTTCTTTATTTTATGTGATCTCTTTATTCACTCAATTCGGACGAAACGGAAGGGCTTCTATTGGAATCCCCATCTAAATTGACAGTAGTTAGGGCAAATTAGATATATTATATCTTTAGTTCATATAACTAGTCAATTATAACATATACATGTGTTTCTTCCATGACGTAAACCGATTAATTCGTTTAATCGGATTCTTATAAATCATTCTTCGAAACATCTACAAGAGTTAGCTTATGCTTATAGCCATTAAATCGCATAGACCTAGTTCAACGACCTAGTTCAACCTCCTCTACTAACCCGCCTATTTTTTATGAATCTACTTTATTTGTAAACTCTTTTACTCCTTTTCGTTATCATTATCCTAGATGGAGACAATTTAAAAGGATGAATTCATTAGGCTGAATCGTTGCTTTGATTTTGATTGATCTAAGCTAAGTTCATGCAATTTATTATAATTTTATTTTAGTCAATCGTTGAATTGAATGAAATCAACCGAAACCCGAATTGTTCCATAAACCATCTTTTTTTATTTATTTAATTGTGTATCCCTAGTCATAATATCATAAAAAATGCCCTAAAAATTCTTATTCAAATTAAATTATGACTCCTAATATTTACTTTGGAATTGACTGACCAATAGAATATAGAATATTCATTGGAGTGGGGGGGTATGGTCGAAAAATGGGCTAAACGGGAATTTTAGGAAAAAGACCGTTTCGATCTCTTTCCCCTTTTTACAAGAACCCCCCAATATCTGTAATCTTTTTGCTATTATTTCAGATTCTAGATATATACCATGCCATATTTTTCTGTATTTTTTATTTTTAGATTTATGTTCCCTAAGTAGATTATCTTGAGCCACGCATATATTGTGTTGGGCTAAGATAAAAAAATTCTTTCCAAAATTTCAAAAAAGAGTCAATGATGGCCCTCCATGGATTCGCCTATATAGGCCGCAGCTAACGTTGCAAAAATAAGGGCTTGAATACCACTTGTAAATAATCCAAGGAACATGACCGGTATAGGAACTACTGAAGGTACTAAAGAAACAAGAACAACAACTACTAATTCATCCGCTAATATATTCCCAAAAAGTCGAAAACTAAGTGATAACGGTTTTGTGAAATCTTCTAAGATATTAATGGGTAAAAGAATTGGAGTTGGTTGAATGTATTTACCGAAATAACCCAAGCCTTTTTTGGTAAGACCCGCATAAAAATATGCCACTGACGTGAGTAAAGCTAAAGCAACGGTAGTATTTATATCATTTGTGGGTGCAGCTAACTCTCCATGAGGTAACTGTATTATTTTCCAGGGTAAAAGGGCCCCCGACCAATTAGAAACAAAAATAAATAGAAACATAGTGCCAATAAAGGGAACCCAGGGCCCATATTCTTCTCCAATCTGAGTTTTGCTCACGTCTCGAATGAATTCAAGAACATATTCGAAAAAATTCTGACCGGTAGTCGGAATGGTTTGTGGATTCCGAACAGCTATAGCGGCTGAACCTAATAAGATAGCAATTACAAACCAAGAAGTAATAAGTACTTGAGCATGGACTTGGAAACCCCCTATTTGCAAATAGAAATGTTGGCCTACTTCCACGCCGGATATGTCATATAGCCCTTTTGGTGTGTTGATGGAACATGATAGAACATTCATATTGCCCCCTGACATAAATAGAACTTTAAAAGGAATTATTTTGATTCAACCGGCTCTTTCTTAACTTATATATTTTGTATACTAACCGATCACATAATAATAATAGCCCCTTTTTATCTCTTTTTGAGATTCTAGAATAGTAACCGATTCCAAAAATCTATGGAGTTCAAAAAGTCATTTATCTTATTATTAATCAATAATTTCTTATATAGCTAGAACGGCCCTCACAAATGGCGAATACTAATTTGTTAAGAATTAATCGGATTGAAGCTATAGCGTCATCATTCGCCGGGATCGAAATATCTGCAAGATCCGGGTCACAATTTGTATCGATTAAACAGATCGTTGGGATTCCTAAAGTAATACATTCTCGAAGAGCTGTATATTCTTCTTGCTGATCAACGATTATTACAATATCGGGTAACTCTGTCATATATTTAATCCCACCTAGATATGTTTGCAGGCGGGATAATTGTCTCTTCAATACCGCCGCATCTCTTTTCGGAAGGCGGTTGAGCTTCTCCGTTTTTTGTTCCGTCCTCAAGTCCCTGAACTTATGAAGTCTTGTTTCTGTAGTAAACCAATTCGTTAACATACCGCCGAGCCATTTTTTATTAACATAATGACATCGAGCCTTTATTGCAGCTCGCGCTACGGAATCAGCTGCTTTATTTTTGGTACCAACAATTAAGAATTGTTTTCCCCTACTTGCTGCATCAAAAACTAAATCACAAGTTTCTGATAAAAAACGAGCAGTTCTAGTAAGATTTGTAATATGAATACCTTTACGCCTTGCCGAGATATAAGGTGCCATTCTAGGATTCCACTTCCGAGTACCATGACCAAAATGAACTCCTGCTTCCATCATCTCTTCCAAATTGATGTTCCAATATCTTCTTGTCATTTCTCCCTACACCTCCTCTTTTTAAGAGACGAGGTGCCCTAATAAAATAAATAATTGTTCCGACGGAACCTTCTCTTCTACCGGAGATTGGCTGTTGATACATGACCCAATAAATGAATTCCTTTCTATTCGTTATTATCTTTCTTTATTACTTAATTACCAAATCAAATGAAATGGGTGGACCAAATACAGATAGTTAGCAGGGGTAAATTCACTCTTATGAATCATTAAACCCTAGAAATGGTTGTTCTGATGTATCATGGAAATTCTTTGAAATGCAAGAATTAAATAATTCTCTGTGGTGGAACAAAATATCTCCTATTTCCTCCTCAAATAAATTTCTCTTTTTGGTTTCCAAAGGAATGTTGTTATGCTGCCTTGAACGGCGCACTAATCCTCTGAATCCGGTACCGACGGGTATCATCCCTCCCAGAACTACGTTCTCCTTCAGGCCTTTCAACCAATCGATACGACCCCGGAGAGCCGCTTTTGCTAAAACTCGAGTGGTTTCTTGAAAACTGGCTTCGGATATGAAACTTTGAGTATTCAGAGATGCTCTCGTTATTCCCAATAAAACGGCTCGGTAACAAATCGCCTCCTCCAAAGCGCGCCCCGTTCGTTCCGCCCGCCACAACCCAATTAGTTCTCCGGGTGAAAAAACATTAGACATTCCTTCTTCGGAAACCAATACTTTTGATGTTATTTGACGTACAATAATTTCTATATGCCTATTATGAATCTGCACTCCCTGGGATCGATAAACCTTTTGGATCTTATTAACCAGAGAGATGCGACTCTGCACTATAGTTAGCTCAGCACCAATCAAGAATCCCCAAGGAATTCCAAGAATTCTTGTTATACGCCCATTCCAATCCTCAACTCTCTTTTCTAGGTTCATCGATATTGAATCAATTGAACGTACTTCTAACACTTGTTCCACTTTTGGAAGACCCTGTGTTATATCACCAGATTTCGATTTTTCATATATAAATGTAACTAATGTATCCCCTTTGTAAAGGATTTCCCCATAATGGCCATGAACGGTTGCTCCTGGAGTGGCCAAATAAGGCTTAGTTGATCTTATTACTACAGAGTCGACTTGAACAATTAGAATTTGACCTGATTTTAGGTAGGGTCCCTTTTTGGCTATATATACATTTTCACAAATAAACTGCCCAAGACTAATTATTGTGGATGTCTCTTCACAATAATTATGATGGAAAAAATACCAATTCAAATTGAATGGATTCAAAATGATGTTACTGCTACTACATGGATCGGGATTATAAATTCTCCCGCTTTCGTCCATTAAAGAATATTTAAGTATTCGAAAAGTCTGTTTTAAATTTTCAAGTTGCAAATATTTAGTTATCAAGATCCGATTCTGGGTTCTTAAAAAAGAAATATTTGCAACTTGAAAAATGGTTCCTAAAGGACCCAAGAATTTCCTAATTGGAATTAGGGGCTCTCTTTTAATTGATTCTTTTATCACATTGTGATATTTTACATTGTTAAATGGGCCCATTCGAGAACAGTTGGATGATGACAAAATTATCAAAGATTGGCATTCCTTATTTTTATTCAACAACGTACGAATAGTTCCTTGATTTTGGCTAAGTGATTCTTTAATTCTTGCCTTTGCCTTGGAATAAAACGGATTAATAGTGGTACAATCTGATCCATTATCAGAGATCAATCCTGAACCTGACGGATCATTTCTTTTTCCGGTACACATAATAGGGGGTTGGACTAAGTCGATTCTTAGGAAATCTCGAATTAAACCATTTATCCTTACTTCAACAAAGGAAGCACAAGCCTCTCCGGCAGAAGAACTTTTTTCGTCTTGGTCCCAATTCAAAACTAAACAAGTCCGAACTAATTGAATACTTGTGTCGGAAATTCCCCAAATTGATTTGCCATTTCCACGAAGGATATAATTGACAACTCGGAGTTTCATATTATCCCTTTCCTGTAACAGATCCCCTGGGAAAGGTGTTGCTAAATTTATACCGTCTGTGATTTCATATGTGACTACAGGTCGAACCAAAATAAAATGCCTTTTCTTAGTAGGTGTGATCCGTTGGATATAGATCCCACTTTTCCATTTTTTCGATTCTGTTTTTCCCACTCCTGGGGGTATCAAGATGCCACTATGTCGGGCTATCTTATCTATCTCTCCAGGAAAATAGATATCCCCGGAAAAGATTTTGAGTTCGATTTTTTTTTTTTGTCTCTCCACCCGGACCAAGCCGCCGACTCGGCTTCTTATATTTAAAGAGATTCGTGTATCTATTCCAATGATACTATTGTTCCGCACCATTATGGAAGAAGATCCGGGCAAAATATGCACTTCTTCGGGAATGAAAAAAAACCGATCTACTGTCATTTGATATTTTGGCTTAAATTCTTTAACTCCTCGATACTCGACCAAATCCTCTTTTTTGACAAGTGAATGCGCCTCTACAGTCCCATATTTAGTAATCCCCGAGCTGTTTCTTCTGTATCGGGGATCATCAAAATAAGCAAGAATACTATTTCTACGGAAAATTCCATTTATGGGTATTTGTATTTCAATCGAGCTACCGGAATCGGAATGGGGCGGTTGTTCTTTCTCTCGTTCTCGAATTGATTGGAATGGAATAATGAATCTATTTCTTCGCCTCTTTGCTAATAAATAGGAATTCTCGAGGAGAATAGCAGGATATATGAGATTACAATGACCAGTCCATATGATTCGATTAAGTTCTGAATAATTAGGAATCCCGCCTTCTTTTTTATCAGAAAGAGAAAGATCCGAGCAGAAGAGTTTATGTCTCACTTGATCATTAGTCAGAGGGAGACTCGAAATATATTTTCGTTCGACAGAAATAGAATGCGCGTTTATTTGATCTTGATCCTTGTGGAGCGAAAAGGGAACTATACTAGATTCGCACGAACCTCCTGATAATACCCATAAATGACTTGTTTTTGGTAAGAGATGAACATTGCCATATGTAAATTCCGGTGCATGGTATACATCAGTACTCCAGTGCATTTCTCCTTCTGAATCCGAATAAATATGTTTTCGAACCCTCTCTTTAAAATTTAAAGTGTATGCTCCCGCGCGAATTTCAGCAATCACTTGTTCTGATTCTACGTGTTGATTATTTTGAACTAAAAGAAAACTTTTTGGTGGAATATTCACGTTATGTATAA